GAGACTTGATAAAATAGGAGAAGGAGGTTCATTTCAATAACAAGCTTTTATCGGGGAGCCGTTACTGATAGTCCCGGCCCGAAAGAGCCATTGAAGTCGGAACATAAAAATGAGTTGAGTTGTACAAGAATCCAGAGCTCCATTTTTCTTTTTCGAAGCTACTCCTTTTCCTATTCATTCAACTGCCAAATCTTATGAATTCGGGTCGATTGGATCGAGTGAAAAATCCTATTGTTTTGGTTGTGGACTCAAGGGTTCAGGTTCAAACATGTTCTTTGAAGAAATATATGAGTTCTATTATAATAGAAAAAAATATGTTTTTTTTATTCCATTTAAGTAAATCGAGAAAAGGAAAAACATAATAAGAAATGACACTCCTATCATAGGAATGGAAATAGCCTTGTTGCTGCTTCAATAACAAGCATTTTCGTTTTCAAATCAAATAAATCATTTGATCTATGATTCATTGGAACAAGGAATGGCCTGGCTAGGTACTGGCCAGGCCGGGGGAATAAAAGAAAGAACTTTTCGGACGAAATCAAAGAGGGACTCTTTCTATTGGAGATATCTGTTTCGAATCATTATCTAAAGGGAATTGATGATTGATCAAATTCGTCTATATTTATAGAATAAAGAAAGATAAGGAAAAACTTTTATCAACCTTTATTTCACGCGTCACATATGAATTATCCTTTTAAAATTGGGAGAGATGGCTGAGTGGACTAAAGCGGCGGATTGCTAATCCGTTGTACGAATTATTTGTACCGAGGGTTCGAATCCCCCTCTCTCCGTTTCTTCTGATCACTTGATATTTCCCTTTCGAATTCGAAAAAATCTCTAACCCCCTTTCTCATAGTTAAATGTATGGAATGGAGAAAGAAAATCCTAAGAAAATTCAGAAATCGAGCAAGGAAAAACCCCTGATTTTTTTATTCATCACGTCCAGGATTACGTCCTGGATCATTAGATAGGAATCCGAAGATGAAGAGAGAAACAAAGAATATCACTACTGTGTAAACGAAGAGTTTGAGAGTAAGCATTACACAATCTCCAAGATCATTTTGGGGGAAATAGGGGAATAGATTCTCCATTTTTGTACCACACATTCCGTTTTGACACCAAGAAAAGAAGCGGTTTCTAGAAAACATAAGGAATTTGCAGGAATGAATTTGTAATAAGATTCTGATTCTTTCGTTAACAAAATGATCTCTCATACCTACAATTAGGTATTGTAGGGACCATACATAGGGTCTTCGACCCCCAGAAGGAATGAAGAAATGAGGTGATTCCGATTCATCTCCGTTATCCAAAAGAATTTCCATGTTTGAGTCGAGGGTTCATTATCTGATCTTATCAATTCTTAAGAATAGAATTTTTTTTTATCGAATAAATCATGAATGTTTCTAAGACAGTATTAAAGATCTCATCGAAAACTTACAGCAGCTTGCCAAACAAGGGCTAAGAGAAAAAAGAGCACAGGTATGACTGGCATAACATCTACGATTGGATTGAAAAAAGCATAAGCTTCGGGCAATTTGGCGAAGAAAAAGCTACTCGAATGAAGGGCAGAATTAAGACAGATCAAACTAAAGATATTAAGCATAACAAACATTTTGTTCTTGGAGAAAATTTCATTATTATTGGGTTATTGATATAAGGGGAAAATGAAGAAAGAAGGGAAAGTAGGCCGCAAAATATTTCTTTTTCTTTGAACTCCCTCAATCAAAAATCCTTCCATTCTCAAATGAGAATAGAAGGAATCATACCTTACATACAATATCTTAATTGAATTATATGTAATGATCAATAAATTCATTTTGATTCTACATCTACATGTGTAAAATCATAGCAACAACCAATTCAATAGATATTGGGGCTGGAATTGACGAACAACCAATACCGATATTAGTGTTTATCGGTGTCGAATAGAAATAAAAGTGGGGCGTGGCCAAGTGGTAAGGCAACGGGTTTTGGTCCCGTTACTCGGAGGTTCGAATCCTTCCGTCCCAGACCAATTCTATCATAACAAAGATTGTTCTTTTTAAGAATCTTCTGTTTAAGGGTGTAATGTTGGATACAATGTGATCCAATCTTTCTTTGTGATTTCTAACGATTCTTCTATAGAATCATATCTTCCCTTTCGATTTTGTTTCTCACAAACAAACGGATCGAGTATCAATGACATGTGGATGGAAATAAATATCTTTTTTGATATAGGTAGGATGGGAACAAAGATCAAAGTGAAATTCAAAAAAAAAAACTGGGTGGGCCATTCAGCGTATGTTCGCCCCCTCGCCCATATTCATATTGAAGGTTAGTTAGTCATTTGGATAAACTTTATGTCCCATATCTATGATATTTGGATTCTCACATGATGCATTCTGAGTCGAAATGCGAAATAAAAGAGAAGTCTCGACCTTCCCTAAAGTAAATATAAATAAAGATAGGGTAGACAAAATGACTAATTCTATGTGGATCCTGAATCCTAAAAAACGGGGGGGTTCTTGGTATTAATTCCAGCGATGGAATTAAAGCTCCTGAGACTGGGGTGGGACAAAATCAAACAAAATAGTAACAACGAATTGATATGAACCCATTTTGCTTTGTACTTATACAAGACAGGATAGCATCCCATAAGAAGATCCTTTTAAATTGGCTTTGGATATGATTCATGATCCCCATGGAATTCGTGTCGATATGAGTTAATCCGCAAAGGAAAGGAAGGTATCAATTTCAAGACCCTTGTCATCTGGATCTTATTAACAAACAAGAAAAGTCAATACGGAACAGATTATTTTCTTTGGACCTAATTTCTTTTATTTTGTATTTGATTTGGCTCCAATGAATAATTGGAAATCAATGTAGCGATCAATTGGGGGAGGGGGGAGATTCATACATTCACTTTACTTTATGGAAAGATTCCTGAATCTGAAGTAAGGAAAAATCTGTAGAAAATGAACCATGCCTATATGTATTGTTATTGTTCTATTTCAGTGATCAGTGACACCGGTGTTTCAGTTTTGGCGAAAAAGATCTGCGATCCCTTAAATACCCACGATTACCCCCGGTAACACTTGTTTGGTGTATCTGATGAATACGATAAAATCAGATGAAAGAATACCTGAAAGAATACCGACCTTCATTTTTTCTTTCATGAGCCCCTTCTATCCATCCCCAAGAAAACAAAACAATTGGATTTGTTTCATGACCCATTTATCTGGTTTAAATTATTGATGATTCAATCGGAAAGGAAACATAGAGGTCTCTTATGATGATCAAATTCGCGTCTGATTTAATTAATCAGATATCTGCTAAACATTTTTAGATCCTCGTTGTACCGACTTGTTGATGGATTTAGAGATTCAATTCAGTCTTTACTGGAAAACTTATTTCCAGTAATGATGTCGAAGTAGGAAATTCTTGAAATTGTTTTTTATGATTCCTTATAAATTCTTTCTACTCGAAGAAGTGTGACATTGGTGAATCTATCCTATCGAGTCACTTGCGATCTTTCCCGGTCATTGGAATAGCTTATTTGGTTAATGACTCATTCTGTTCCGGTATCGGTAATCTAATTAAAGACCCTTCTTTAGTTTTAGTTGTTTGAGAAAGAATTGGATCTTTCATGATTCATCATCCCTAACAATCTGTTGAAGATGTAAAGAAGTGTTAAGCAACGCATTTCTTCGTGTTTTTTATAAATGTGTTTCATTTATGGGGTTAAATTATATTCTTGCTGAGACTTCTCCAGATCCATCTATGAAAATGAAAGTATGGAGGACTTCATATACTATATACCGATTGAGCCAATGACTATTCATGATTCCATATTGAATCAATTCCATACCGGTCTAAAATTAGAGGAATGTTATGATAAAACTTCGTTTGAAACGATGTGGTAGAAAGCAACGTGCGACTTGAAGGACATTATCGGCTGTGGATTCTTGTACCCACCATTTTATATATCAAAGAAGATGCTCTCGGCTCGACATAGTTTGTTCTATTCCACTAGGACCCCAATTTTGGGGTTGTAATAAAATAATATAATTATAATATAGCACATGATGGAGCTCGAGCATAAAGAATTGGTTCATTTAGCAGAGAGAAGGATCTAGGGTTAATGCCAATCAATAAGTTGGAACAACTTCGTAAGTATATCTTCGGTATAGAAATTGAAAGGATCAAGTTCGAACAAGTAAAAAAAAAAGTAAAATGAATTTGTCGAAATAGTTTTACCAATTCCGATCAAAAGTGTATCACAGGGGAATCAATCGTTTCCATAGAACGAAATAACAAAAGGTATGTTGCTACCCTTTTGAAACAATTAAGGATCACCGAAGTAATGTCTAAACCCAAGGATTCAAAGCAAAGATAAAATAAAGGATACCGGAACAAGGAAACACCGTTTTCAATTGTCTCAACAACTAGATCAGAATGGGGAAGAAATAAAATCGATTCTAGGCGAGACAAACAAAAGAGGTTAGAGACGGCTCAATAAATGTTTAAGGATTTCCCTTCGAGCTCTTTGAGAATTACCCAACTTGAGTTATGAGTACGAATGAGATTTCTTTTTTTTTTTTTCAGGAAGGAAGAACAAAAAAAAATGACTCAAATCATAGTCTAATTGATGATTTTGTGGATCTATTTGCCACTACAATACATAAATTCGAATCATTCTTTTCGAGCCGTACGAGGAGAAAACCTCTTATACGTTTCTAGGGGGGGTTGTTCATTTATGTCTATCCCAATGAGTCATCTATCGAATCGTTGCAATTGATGTTCGATCCCGAAGAGAGGGAAGAGATCTTCGTAAAGTGGGTTTTTACGATCCGATAAAGAACCAAACTTATTCAAATGTTTCCGCTATTCTATATTTCCTTGAAAAAGGCGCTCAACCTACAGGAACTGTTCATGATATTTCAAAGAAGGCGGAGGTATTTAAGGAATTTCGAATTAATCAAATGAAATTAATGAAATAAAAAAAAGGGGGGGGGGGGGGG